CTTTACTTCTCTATTATATTGCTCAATACGTTCACGGATAATATTACTAATTTCGTCGGCTCGAATGGTTACCATGAGTATTTCTTACTTCGTTTTTGAAAAAAAAAAATAATACCTAGAGTCGAAGGACTAATCGGTTATTGCCCCCAACATGCCAATATTGGCACGGATCGTACGTAAATGTAACTCATTGTTCAAACAACTACTCAGAGTTCCTAGAGCCCCTTGTAAGGCTTGTTGGAAAACCCGCTGTCGGACTTGATTAATCGCCCTTTGTTGTTCAAACTGAATAGTTTCGTTTTTGTAATTTTCTATTTGTTTCAAAGTCTTAGAAGTGGAATTAATAAAATTCCATTTTTCTCGCTCTATCTCAGAGTATCCATTGACTCGAAACTGATCTGCCTCCATTTCCACTTTTCGTAAGCGAGTCCGGGCCTTTTCCAGCTGTTCAATGGCTCCCCCACGCAGTTCTTCTGAATTTCGAATAGTATTCAAGATCCTCTGTTTTCGATTATCTAATAAATCACTTAATGAAAGTAGATTCTCTTTCCATTCATTTAAAAACTTCCATGATCCCTTCCCGAACCAAACATGAATCTTTCGATTCATTTGGCTCTCACGCTCAATTACTTATGATAAATTCCCATATCTTTTTTTGAATGTAATGAGCCTATCCTCTATTCTCTCTTCATATTCCAAAAGAAAAATATCAAACCCAATCACTAATCCAAAACCAAAAAAGTCGGAGGACTCTTCTGACCAAACAAAAATATGTAATTGTCAGCAAAGTTGTTTCTTTTTTTTTTTCAAATCCAAAAAAGGGTTTCTTCCTTTATACACAAAACATAGGTCGTCGATTCAGCATTGGATAAAAGGGGGGATTTAATCCCAATTTTTCTAATAAGCGATTCAAATAATTTGATCCATATGAGTGTTCTATATCGATAAATTATTCATTTTGAAAGCATCTCTATATTACTATTAATATTGTGGTAGAAAGAGTACCATGCTGCGTCTGGACTTCAAACGATTTAGCTTTAACCATAGTTAATGGTCCCACATTTTTGGTTGATAGAGAATCAAAGTGGATTTACCAACGAATCACGAAATGCTGTGGTTCTTGCATATGATTTATTTATTCAGAAGTCATTCGTGAGATCATGTACCTCTCTTTACTAGTTATAACAGAAAAAGTACAGCTGGTTGGATCCAGCCTATTCTTGAAATAAACAACTCGCACGCACTCCCTTTCCAAAAAAAACCAATACCCCAAGCACTACACTTAGATTTATTAGATTTGTTGCTAAAATATCGGTATTAAACCCGAAACTCCCGGCAGACGGCCAGTGACCCAAAGAAACGAAAGAATCGGTTACATTTTTCATATGATCTCCTCTTATAGATAGACTAAAAAAAAAAAAAAGAACAGAGTTCTTTTTGTATCGCCCTGCCCCCTTTTTTATATAGAAATTTTAAAATTTCTAAAGCTAATCTTTTTTGACTCGATTTAGAAATGGTGAATTACCCCCTTTATTGAAACCCTTCCTAAAAAACCTAAAAAGGGGGTTTCTTGGACTACGAACGGGAAGGATGAAAGCGAGTGGGTATGCTAATTCCTCATCCGCAAATCAGCCCCTCCCGTGGGTTATTTTCTCAACGAATAAGTAATTGTAGGAACGAAATCTTGATATAATTCGAAAAAGCAAATGACAGGTTCAAGGCAATAAAATATGCAAAAATTTTATTTTTATTATTTCTAAGATTAAACAAAAGGATTCGCAAATAAAAGTGCTAATGCTACAACCAGGCCATAAATTGTTAAAGCTTCCATAAAAGCTAGACTAAGCAATAAAGTACCTCGTATTTTTCCCTCCGCCTCGGGCTGTCTCGCGATACCTTCTACAGCTTGGCCCGCAGCAGTACCTTGACCAACTCCAGGTCCAATAGAAGCAAGCCCTACAGCCAATCCAGCAGCAATAACGGAAGCGGCAGAAATCAGTGGATTCATGATAAGTTCCTCATACAAAAAAAAGAAATGGTTAATGATACAGTCAGCCGATGAATTCTAACTTAATTATTCCATCGCTACAATTCATCCAGTCGAAGTCACTACAAACTTCAAATTGAAGTAATAATATTATTCAAGGATCAAAACTACTTCACTTCGATATCTTTTTTTTTGTTCCTATCGACAAGGTCTTTGCGAATCCGTACGACTTTCGTCCGTCCATTTCTTTGTTCCGAACCATTCTTTGAATTCTTCGATCTTTTTCTTGATTTCATCCGTTTATTCATTCAACTCACAGTCCCAGAGGATACGTAAGGACTTCTATTGGAATACCCATCGAAATTTCTAGTAGTAGGGCAAATTGAATATATCTTTAGTTCATATATAACTAGTCAATATCTAATATCACATATACATGTCTTTTTTCCATAACGTAAACCAACTCTTCATTCATCTTAGATTCAATCGGATTCGAGAATCATGCGTCGAAAC